AATCTATTGGAATAAAAGAAATTAATAAAAAAGTTCCTCGATGGTCATACAAATTAATCAACGATTTTGAACAACAGGAGGGGGAAACCGAAGAAACTGTGGTAGAGGATCATCAGATTCGTTCAAGAAAATCCAAACGTGTAGTGATTTTTACTGATAACCAACAAAATACTGATGCTTATACTAATACCAAAGAAACTAATAATACTGATCAAACAGGCGAAGTTGCTTTGATACGTTATTCCCAACAATCGGATTTTCGTCGAGACATAATCAAAGGCTCCATGCGCGCTCAAAGACGTAAAACAGTTACTTGGAAACTCTTTGAAGCAAATGCGCATTCCCCTCTTTTTTTGGACCGAATAGACAAATCTTTTTTTTTTTTTTTTGATATTTCTGAACGGATGAAAAAAATTTTTAGAAATTGGATGTGGAAAAACACAGAATTCACAATTTCGAATTATACAGAGAAAAAGACAAAAGAAAGCGCGAAAAAAAAAGAGGAGGACAAAAAAGAAGAAGACAAAAGAAAGGAGAAAGTGCGTATACAAATAGCGGAAGCCTGGGATAGTATTTTACTTGCTCAAGTAATGAGAGGTTTTTTATTAGTAACCCAATCAATTCTTAGAAAATATATTATATTACCTTCATTGATAATAGCTAAAAATATCGTCCGTATACTATTATTTCAATTTCCGGAATGGTATGAGGACTTAAAGGATTGGAATAGAGAAATGCATGTTAAATGTACCTATAACGGCGTTCAATTATCAGAAAAAGAATTTCCAAAAAACTGGTTAACAGACGGCATTCAGATCAAGATCCTATTTCCTTTTCGTCTTAAACCTTGGCACAGATCTAAGTTACGAGCCCCTTATAACGATCCAATGAAAAAGCAAGGTCAAAAAAATGATTTTTGTTTTTTAACAATTTTTGGAATGGAAGCTGAACTACCTTTTGGTTCTCCCAGAAAAAAACTTTCATTTTTTGAACCGATTTTAAAAGAACTCAAAAAAAAAATTAAAAAATTGCAAAAGAAATGTTTTATAATTCTAGGAATTTTAAAAGAACAAACAAAATTGTTTCTAAATGTCTCAAAAAAACCAAAAAAATGGATCATTAAAAACATTCTGTTTATAAAAGAAATAATAAAAGAACTCTCAAAAATAAACCCAATTATATTATTTGGATTGAGAGAAATAGAAGTATATGAATTGAGTGAAATTAAAAAAGATTCAATAATCAGTAATCGGATGATTCAGGAATCGTCCATTCAAATTAGATCTCAGGATTGGACAAATTATTCATTAACAGAAAAAAAAATGCAAGATCTGACTGATAGAATAAACACCATCATAAATCAAATAGAAAAAATTACAAAAGACAAGAAAAAGGGATTTATAACTTCAAATAGAAATTTGAGTTCTAACAAAATAAGTTATGATGATAAAAGATTGGAATCACAAAAAAATATTTGGCAGATATTAAAAAGAAGAACTGCTCGATTAATCCGTAAATCCCATTATTTTATAATATTTTTCATTGAAAAGATATACATAGATATCTTTCTATCTATGATTAATATTCCTAGTATCAATACACAACTTTTTCTTGAATCAACAAAAAAAATTATTAATAAAAACATTAACAGTAATGAAGCAAATCAAGAAAGAATTAATAAAACAAATCAAAGTTTAATTAAATTTATTTCGATTATAAAAGAGTCACTTTCTAATACTAATATTAGTCTTAATTCAAAGACTTTTTTTGACTTATCTTACTTTTCACAAGCATATGTATTTTACAAATTATCACAAACCAAACTTATTAAGTTAGAGAAATTGAAATCCGTATTTCAATATAATGGAACCCCCCTTTTTCTTAAGAATGAAATAAAGGATTTTTTTGTTGTAAGACAAGAACTATTTCATTCCGAATTAAGACCTAAGAATCTTCGCAATTCTGGAATGAATCAATGGACAAATTGGTTAAGGAGTCATTATCAATATCAATGTGATGTATCTCAAATTAAATGGTCTAGAGTAGTACCACAAAAATGGCGAAATATATTGAACTGTATAGCTCAAAATAAAGATTTATATAAAGATTTGTGTGATTTATATGAAAAAGATGAATTAATTCACTACGAAAAAAAAACAAAAATGGAAACGGATTTATTATTGAATCAAAAGGATAATTTTAAAAAACAATATAGATATGATCTTTTAGCATATAAATCTATAAATTCTGAAACTAAGAAGTACTCTTCAATTTATGGATCACCATTACAAGTAAAAACGAACCAAGATATTTTTTATAATTACAACACACATAAACAAAAATCATTTAATATGGTAGAAATGGTAGAAGATGATATTCGAGATATGGATAAAAATACGGATAGAAAATTTTTTGATTGGAGAATTCTCGATTTTTGTCTTAAAACGAAGGTCGATATTGAGGCCTGGATCAATATTGATACTGACACTAACAGTAATAAATATACTAAGACTAGGTATCAAATAATTGATAAAATCAATAATAAGAGTCTTTTTTATCTCACACTTCAGCAAGATCAAAAAATCAACCTATCCAAACAAAAACCCCTTTTGGATTGGATGGGAATGAATGAAGAAATACTAAGTCGTCCCATATCAAATCTGGAACTTTGGTTCTTGCCAGAATTTGTGAGACTTTATAATACGTATAAAATGAAACCGTGGGTTATACCAATTAAATTACTACTTTTTAATTCTAATATAAAAAAAAATGCTAGTGAAAACAAAAGCATCACTGGAAATAAAAAAAGAGATCCTTTTATATCAATATCGTCGAATGAAAAAAAATCTCTTGAATTAGAAAACCGAAATCAAGGAGAAAAAGAATCCACGGGCCAAGCAGATCTTAAATCAGCTCTTTCAAACCAAGAAAAAGATGTTGAAGAAGATTATACGGGATCGGACATGAAAAAACATAGAAATAAAAAGCAATACAAGATCAATACAAAAGCGGAGTTTGATTTCTTCCTAAAAAGGTATTTTTATTTTCAATTGAGATGGGATGATTCTTTAAATAAAAAAATAATCAATAACATCAACGTATATTGTCTCTTGCTTAGACTGATAAATCCAAGAGAAATTACTATATCCTCTATTCAAAGGGGCGAAATGAGTCTGGATATTTTGACGATTCAGAAAGATGTAACTCTTACAGAATTTATTAAAAGGGGATTTTTGATTATTGAACCAATTCGTCTAGCTATAAAAAATGATGGAAAATTTATTATGTATCAAACCCTCGGTATTTCATTAGTTCATAAAAGTAAACATCAAATAAATCAAAGATACCGAGAAAAAAAACATGTTGATAAGAATTCTGATGAAGTCATTACAAAACATCAAAAGATGACGGGAAATAGATATAAAAAAAATTATGATTTGTTTGTTCCTGAAAATATTTTATCGCCTAGACGTCGTAGAGAATTGCGAATTCTAATTTGTTTAAATTCTAAGAATAGACATAGAAAGGCATCTTTTTGTAATGGGAATGAGGTAAACAGTCAAGTTGTGGATAAAAGCAAAAAATATAAAAAAAAACTTATAAAATTAAAGCTATTTCTTTGGCCCAATTATCGATTAGAAGATTTAGCTTGTATGAATCGTTATTGGTTTAATACGAATAATGGCAGTTGTTTCAGTATGGTAAGGATACATATGTATCCGCGATTGAAAATTCATTAATAGTACATTTTTCCTATATTTCCCATACCATATCTGGTCTATGACGACAAAGAGATGCACGCATACATTGTCTTACATTCCATTCTGATACATGATACTAATTCAATGACATATCAATTAGATCTAGAATGAACAAAATTTTCTTATTTTAGGTCGAAACTTTTATCTTTTGTGAGTGAAGAAACCAACCATACTTTTGTATCCCCTTTCAAATCCAATTTTAAAATGAAAATAGGATTGAGTAAGTTTTATTAAATTAAAAAAATTAGAAATTAATAACGAAATACAAATTTTTGTATATACCAAATAGAAATTAGGGGCATTATTATTACTGATCAATAAAGATATCTATCAATAAAAAATATCTTAAAATAAAAAGAGGGGGGGGAGAGAAGATTTCAGTTTATGGTAAAAAATTCATTCATCTCAGTTATTTCACAAGAAGAAAAAGACGAAAACAGAGGATCTGTTGAATTTCAAATAGTTAGTTTCACCAATAGGATACGAAGACTTACTTCACATTTACAATTACACAAAAAAGACTATTTATCTCAGAGAGGTTTACGTAAAATTCTGGGAAAACGCCAACGATTACTGTCTTATTTGTCAAAGAAAAATAGAATATGTTATAAAGAATTAATTAATCGGTTGGATATTCGGGAGTCAAAAACTCGTTAATTTTATTTTTATAAAGGCATTTTGAATTATTTGATTTATTAGATCTTGAATTTTAATGAACTTTTTTTCGTTTTCAGCAATTCATGAAAGAATGAATCGAGGAAAAACCTATGAATATACCGGCTACAAGAAAAGACCTCATGATAGTCAATATGGGCCCCCACCACCCATCAATGCATGGTGTTCTTCGACTCATCATTACTCTAGATGGTGAAGATGTTATTGACTGTGAACCAATATTGGGTTATTTACACCGAGGAATGGAAAAAATTGCGGAAAATCGAACAATTATACAATATTTGCCTTATGTAACACGGTGGGATTATTTAGCTACTATGTTCACAGAAGCAATAACTGTAAACGGACCGGAACAGTTGGGAAATATTCAAGTACCTAAAAGAGCCAGCTATATCAGAATAATTATGTTGGAGTTGAGTCGTATAGCTTCTCATCTGTTATGGCTCGGTCCTTTTATGGCGGATATTGGTGCACAAACTCCCTTTTTCTATATTTTCAGAGAAAGAGAATTAGTATATGATCTATTCGAAGCTGCCACCGGTATGAGAATGATGCATAATTATTTTCGTATCGGAGGAGTAGCGGCCGATCTACCTCATGGCTGGATAGATAAATGTTTGGATTTCTGCGATTATTTTTTAACAAGAGTTGCTGAATATCAAAAACTTATTACACGAAATCCTATTTTTTTAGAACGAGTCGAGGGAGTAGGCATTATTGGTAGAGAGGAAGTAATAAATTGGGGTTTATCGGGACCAATGCTGCGAGCTTCCGGAATACAATGGGATCTTCGTAAAGTTGATCATTATGAATGTTACGACGAATTTGATTGGGAAGTACAGTGGCAAAAAGAAGGAGATTCATTGGCTCGTTATCTAGTCCGAATTGGTGAAATGATAGAATCCGTAAAAATTATTCAACAGGCCCTGGAAGGAATTCCAGGGGGACCCTATGAGAATTTAGAAATACGATACTTTGATAGAGAAAGGAATCCGGAATGGAATGATTTTGAATATCGATTTATTAGTAAAAAGCCGTCTCCTACATTTGAATTGCCGAAACAAGAACTTTATGTGAGAGTAGAAGCCCCAAAGGGAGAATTGGGAATTTTTCTCATAGGGGATCAGGGTGGTTTTCCTTGGAGATGGAAAATCCGCCCGCCGGGTTTTATCAATTTGCAAATTCTTCCGCGGTTAGTTAAAAGAATGAAATTGGCTGATATTATGACGATACTAGGTAGTATAGATATCATTATGGGAGAAGTTGATCGTTGAAATGATAATTGATACACCGGAAGTACAAGATATCGATTCTTTTTCTAGATTAGAATTTTTTAAAGAGGTTTATGGAATTCTATGGGTTCTTGTTCCTATTTTGACTCTTGTAGTGGGAATCACAATAGGCGTACTGGTAATTGTATGGTTAGAAAGAGAAATATCGGCAGGGATACAACAACGTATTGGACCTGAATACGCCGGCCCTTTGGGAGTTCTTCAAGCTCTAGCAGATGGGACAAAACTACTTTTCAAAGAAAATCTTTTTCCATCTAGGGGGGATACTCGTTTATTCAGTATCGGGCCATCCATAGCAGTCATATCAATTTTAGTAAGCTATTCAGTAGTTCCTTTTGGATATCACCTTGTTTTAGCGGATCTCAATATCGGTGTTTTTTTATGGATTGCCATTTCCAGTATTGCTCCAATTGGACTTCTTATGTCGGGATACGGGTCAAATAATAAATATTCCTTTTTAGGCGGTCTACGAGCTGCTGCTCAATCGATTAGTTATGAAATACCATTAACTTTATGTGTGTTATCAATATCTCTACGTGCGATTCGTTGATACATAGACATAAACTTTTCTCTATTCCTTCCTTTCAAGGAAAGGGTTGGAATGGATTGAGTAGATATCTTAATTTTTTTTATTCATTATTCGGGTTGATGAACTAAATCAAATAGTTATATGAGTGAAAGAAAACAGCTTATATATAAATTCGCAGTAAAAAGATTGATTCTCATTTTCTATGTATAAGAGTTAGAGAGTTAAGCGGAAATAAACAGAAGAGACCGTTTCCCCCAAGATTGGTTGATTAGTCATCCTGACTTGAAGCGGGTTCAAAAGATCAACCGTATTGAGCTTTCACTATCATTTTTATGTATTAGCATAACGGGGGATTGAGCAAAAACGAGTGGATGGTTAGAAACACGAACATATGGAAAGGATTAGTAATGGAGATTATGTAAATTCTCCAAAAGGACATTTTTACATAATATACAAACAAAGAATACTAATTGGGGCTTGAAGTTGGTAGAAATGATCAGGCAGTACTCCCCATGACACGATTCCAATCCAGAGTATACTCCTATCCACCGATTTAATAAATAACTATTCGAAACGAAATAATCCTTTACTTTATTTTGAAAGCCCTCTTTTTCTCAGAAATAGAAAGAAGAATAGGAACGAAAAAAAAAAAAAAAGATATACTTTATTTATTCTTTGTTACTTTTATTCTTTCCCATATACATATTAATAGATATATAATTTGTGTCATAATTCATTAATTAATATAGAATTTTTTTTTTTCGTACGTGAAACCAACGGGTTATTGATATTTTTACAAGAAGTATTTTATTGAACAGTTAAGTTATTACTGAACAAAGAAGAATTGAAATTATTATTGAAATTATTAAATTAAAGAAAGGATGAGATCAATTCAGAAGTACTTTTTTTATTTAATTTTGAATTAAAATAATTATAACAGACAGAATTCAATTGGTCTAATTTGGGACCGGCCGATAGTTATCCATCCTACAAACATATCAAGATTCAAAAAAGAATACTGACGCGGTCCCTATATTTATTTCTGGCCTTCAAGGAGCCGTATGAGGTGAAAATCTCATGTACGGTTCTGTAATAGCGATGGTAACAGTGATGGTATCACCGACTATAATTATCTAACAGTTCAAGTACAATTGATATTGTTGAGGCGCAATCAAAATATGGTTTTTGGGGATGGAATTTGTGGCGTCAGCCTATAGGGTTTATCATTTTTATTATTTCTTCCCTAGCAGAATGTGAGAGATTACCTTTTGATTTACCAGAAGCAGAAGAAGAGTTAGTAGCAGGTTATCAAACCGAATACTCGGGTATAAAATTTGGGTTATTTTATGTTGCTTCCTATCTCAACCTATTGGTTTCTTCATTATTTGTAACAGTTCTTTACTTGGGAGGTTGGAATATATCTATTCCGGACATATATGTTTCTGAGCTTTTTGAAATAAATAAAACATGTGGAGTTTTTGGAGCGATAATTGGTATCTTTATTACATTAGCTAAAACTTATTTGTTCTTGTTCATTCCTATCACAACAAGATGGACTTTACCGAGGCTAAGAATGGACCAACTATTGAATCTTGGATGGAAATTTCTTTTACCTATTTCTCTCGGTAATCTATTATTAACAACTTCTTTCCAACTCTTTTCACTGTAAAGTAACATTCTATATTCACAACGTGTCTCAAACAAGAGAAATAAACAAACATAAAACTATTCATATATATATTAACGATATGTTCTCTATGGTAACTGGGTTCATGAATTATGGTCAACAAACAGTACGAGCTGCAAGGTACATTGGTCAAAGTTTCATGATTACTTTATCCCACGCAAATCGTTTACCCGTAACTATTCAATATCCTTATGAAAAATCAATCACCGCGGAGCGTTTCCGCGGTCGAATCCATTTTGAATTTGATAAATGTATTGCTTGTGAAGTATGCGTTCGTGTATGTCCTATAGATCTACCCGTTGTTGATTGGAAATTGGAAACCGATATTCGCAAGAAACGGCTGCTTAATTACAGTATTGATTTCGGAGTCTGTATATTTTGTGGTAATTGCGTTGAGTATTGTCCAACGAATTGTTTATCAATGACTGAAGAATATGAACTTTCTACTTATGATCGTCACGAATTGAATTATAATCAAATTGCTTTGGGTCGTTTACCAATGTCAGTAATTGACGATTATACAATTCGAACAATTTTGAATTCGCCTCAAATAAATAAGTAAATCTCTTATTAACGAATAATTTAGAATTACTTTACTAATAACTAATATAGAAGGAATTTAGGTTTCTTTCGTGTTGTTTGGTCAATAACTACAAATACCAACTATTGATTGGTTGGTAAGAAACGCGTCTTAATTTGGATTGAAAATCCATTAATTAATATATCCATAATTGTTTTAAAATATATCGTTTAGAATTAGAACGACTCTTTCAGATAAAGAATGAAATTAGTCCAATAATAGTACTCAGATTTATTCATATCCCTTAGTATTTATTTACTTAGGATTAAATTAGGAATTGCTCAAAAATCATAAAAAAAAAAATTTCTGGTCGGGTCTCAATAAGGTCATGAAAAACATTTCTATTTATTTATCTCTTATTTTACATATAATGGATTTGCCCGGACCAATACATGATTTTCTTTTAGTCTTTCTGGGATCGGTTCTTATACTAGGAGGTATGGGGGTGGTATTATTTACCAACCCCATTTATTCTGCCTTTTCATTGGGACTGGTTCTTGTTTGTATATCCTTATTCTATATTCTATTAAACTCTTATTTTGTAGCTGCTGCACAACTCCTTATTTACGTGGGAGCTATAAATGTTTTAATCGTATTTGCTGTGATGTTCATGAATGGTTCAGAATATTACAAAGATTTGAATCTTTGGACCATTGGGGATGTGGTTACTTTGCCAGTTTGTACAAGTATTTTTGTTTTACTCATGATTATTATTACGGATACGTCATGGTACGGAATTATTTGGACTACAAGATCAAACCAGATTATAGAGCAAGATTTGATAAGTAATAGTCAACAAATTGGAATTCATTTATCAACAGATTTCTTTCTTCCATTTGAATTCGTTTCGATAATTCTTTTAGCCGCTTTGATAGGTGCAATTGCCGTGGCGCGACAGTAAAAAATTTATAGAATTAGCAATGCACATTAAACTCTGTTCGGTTTTATTACATTACATTTATTTCCCTTTAATTAAAGATTGTTTATGTCTAAAATAGAAATTATTCAATCTATTCTATTAACACTAGAAAATCTGCCTTTGTTCCGTACTTTTTTTTATTCTAGTCAATTGAATCTGTTGAATTGTTGTTCAGTTCATATTGAAATGAATCGAAATTGATAAGGAGTTGGTCAATGATGCTCGAACATGTACTTGTTTTGAGTGCCTACTTATTTTCTATCGGTATCTATGGATTGATCACGAGCCGGAATATGGTTAGAGCCCTTATGTGTCTTGAACTTATACTGAATGCGGTTAATATGAATTTCGTAACATTTTCTGATTTTTTTGATAGTCGCCAATTAAAAGGAAATATTTTCTCAATTTTTGTTATAGCTATTGCAGCCGCTGAAGCAGCTATTGGCCCGGCTATTGTTTCATCAATTTATCGTAACAGAAAATCAACTCGTATCAATCAATCGAATTTGTTGAATAAGTAGTATTAATCATATAAATTCTAATATTCATAAATTAGAATTACCATGACCATACATTACGTAATAATACATGTTTTCAAAAATGTAAGAAATTAAAGTATCTTGGCTCTATCGCATGAGTCAATCCAGAAGTAGATTGATTAGAAAAATTATGATAAATTATTGATTCATCTGGTGTCTAAATATATGATTCATTTACAAGTTTACTAGATCGAAACTTTCTGACATTCAAAAATTTATAGATCCAAATGTCACATTCAGTAAAGATTTATGATACGTGTATAGGGTGTACTCAATGCGTGCGCGCCTGCCCAACGGATGTATTAGAAATGATACCTTGGGACGGGTGTAAAGCTAAGCAAATTGCTTCTGCTCCAAGAACAGAGGACTGTGTCGGTTGTAAGAGATGTGAATCCGCCTGTCCGACAGATTTCTTGAGTGTTCGAGTTTATTTATGGCATGAAACAACTCGAAGTATGGGTCTGGCTTATTAATACGTTCCAGAAAACCCTACTTGAATACATTTGATTTTTTTACCTTTACCGACAAAAACCCGCGCTCAAAAACTATTTATTTTGAGCACGGGTTTTTCTGGTCCAAGTTTATCTTGTTTTTACCATGAATAATTTTCCTTGGTTAACGCTAGTTGTAGTTTTGCCAATATTCGCGGGTTCCTTAATTTTCTTTCTCCCTCATAGAGGAAATAAGATAATGCGTTGGTATACTATAGGTATATGCATAATAGAACTCCTTCTAACAACCTATGCATTCGGTTATCGTTTCCAATTGGATGATCCATTAATGCAACTGACAGAGGATTATAAATGGATCGATTTTTTTGATTTTTACTGGAGATTGGGAATAGATGGAATTTCTATAGGACCCATTTTACTGACAGGATTTATCACAACTTTAGCTACTTTAGCGGCTCGGCCGATTACTCGAGATTCCCGACTATTCCATTTTCTGATGTTAGCAATGTATAGCGGTCAAATAGGACCATTTTCTTCTCGAGACCTTTTACTTTTTTTCATCATGTGGGAGTTAGAATTAATTCCAGTTTATCTACTTCTATCCATGTGGGGGGGAAAGAAACGTTTGTATTCAGCTACAAAATTTATTTTGTACACTGCAGGAAGTTCCGTTTTTTTATTAATGGGAGTTTTGGGTATTGGTTTATATGGTTCCAATGAACCAACATTAAATTTTGAAACATCAGCTAATCAATCGTATCCTGTAGCACTGGAAATCATATTCTATATTGGATTTCTTATTGCTTTTGCTGTCAAATCACCGATCATACCCTTACATACATGGTTACCAGACACCCATGGAGAGGCACATTACAGTACTTGTATGCTTTTAGCCGGAATCTTATTAAAAATGGGAGCGTATGGATTGGTTCGGATCAATATGGAATTATTACCCCACGCCCATTCTATATTCTCTCCCTGGTTGATTATAGTAGGCACAATTCAAATAATCTATGCAGCTTCAACATCTCCCGGTCAGCGTAATTTAAAAAAAAGAATAGCCTACTCTTCTGTATCTCATATGGGTTTCATAATTATAGGAATTGGTTCTATAAGCGATACAGGACTCAACGGAGCCATTTTACAAATAATCTCTCACGGATTTATTGGCGCTGCGCTTTTTTTCTTGGCCGGAACGAGTTATGATAGAATACGTCTTGTTTATCTCGACGAAATGGGCGGAATGGCTATCGCAATTCCAAAAATATTCACGACTTTCAGTATCTTATCACTGGCTTCTCTTGCATTACCGGGCATGAGCGGTTTTGTTGCCGAATTGTTAGTTTTTTTTGGAATACTTACTAGTCAAAAATATCTTTTAATGACAAAAATATTAATTACTTTTGTAATGGCAATTGGAATGATATTAACTCCTATTTATTCATTATCTATGTTACGCCAGATGTTCTATGGATACAAGCTTTTTAATGCCCCAAACTCTTATTTTTTTGATTCGGGACCGCGAGAATTATTTGTTTCGATCTCTATCCTTTTACCTGTAATAGGTATTGGTGTTTATCCCGATTTCGTTTTATCATTATCAGTTGACAAGGTCGAAGCTATTCTATCCAATTATTTTTTTCGATAGTTTTTGTGAGTAAACCAAAAAATGAAACAGAAATCCCATGATTTTAAAAATGGTTGATTGTACAATAAAAAAATGAGTCTTTTATATTCTTTTAAGTAAAATAAATAAATTGGAATTCTATTATAACTAGATATCTTTTGAATTTGTGCGAACCATTTGAATCAAGTAATGGAAAGGATTCAAATGGTTCTTGATTGTTTACATGAAGTTTTCGTATATATACCTGTATGCCGTCCTATGTTTATATTCGTCAAGTCTTTTATTCAATTAGATGTTAATGTAAATGAACCATAACTATGCAACCCTATTCCTAATAGATTAACCCCAAAATAGCATATCCAAATTATAAGAAAGCCCATTGAGGCCACAATTGCAGAATTTACACTTTCAAAATTTTTATTTGTTCTAATATGTAAATAAATAGCGAATATGGTCCAAGTAATAAATGCCCAAGTCTCCTTTGGATCCCAATTCCAATATGATCCCCATGCTTCATTAGCCCATACTGCTCCCGAAAGAATACCTACGGTTAAAAGGATAAACCCTAGACTAATAATACGATAACTCCAACGATCCAATTGTTGAATCAATTGATACCTGTAATAATTTTGAGACGAAATAAAAGAAGTGTTTCGTAAGACATTGTTTCTTTCGTTCACATATTGAATCTCACTAAAGTAAACTGACTCATTTTCTAAATTATTGCTTTTACTAAAAATCCTTATGAATTTTCGAAATGTAATGACTAGAAGAGCTAGTGATAATAATGATCCACACAAAAGAGCTGCATAGCTCAATACCATCATACTTACGTGCATCATTAACCAATGGGATTGGAGAGCGGGTACTAATATCGCGGATTGATGCATTTCAGTTAAAAGACCCGAAGTTGCAAAACCTTGAGTAAAAATAGCACTTGGCGCGGTTATTGCGCTAAAATGGTTTTTCTGTTTTTTAAAATACGGAATAATATGAATAAAGGAAAAACTCCACGAAAGAAAAATTAATGATTCATATAAATCACTTAATGGTAAATGCCTCAAATACATCCAACGAGTAACTAATAATCCTGTTATGCAGAAAAAAGTAGCTATCATCCCCTTTTCTGACGAATCATCTAGTCCTACGATTTCATCGACTAATAAAATTATCAAATGAATTGTAATTACAATTGAAACGATCGAAAAGGATATATGAGTTAATATATGCTCTAAAGTTGAAAATATCATAAAAATTTTTAAATTAATAAGGGCGTCCCTCAATTATAGGAATTGAAATCGGGAATTGAATTCATTATAGGACTTACTCTTTTAGAAGATGCCATGCCGCCACTCGGACTCGAACCGAGATGCTCTAGCACTGCTTCCTAAGAGCAGCGTGTCTACCGATTTCACCATAGCGGCTTATTCGAAATCATAATAACCTATTTTTATTCAATCGTCGAGCTTGAAGGAGTTAATTCAATCCAATATTTTTTTTTAGGAAACCATTCAAATTGATGAATAAAAACTTGTTTAAAAATTAGGGATTAAAACGTTTTCGTTAACGTTAATAATATTGATTTTTCTTATTATTATCTTTTTATTTAGTTATTTAGTATTTTTTTATTTAGTTATTTAGTATTTTAGGATGTCAATTTTATTTAACTGAACTAACAATGTATTTTTTCGTCGGCTATTACTTTATGCTCTCCTAAAACTAAAATGTAACAGTTGTAACTAGATAATTTTTACTTCAATCCCTGGATATAAGTAAAAAAAATGTTCTGCCTCGTTTGCATTTTTTAATGATTAATTTCTTTTATCATTTATTTTATTAATCTAAAATAAAAAATGCATTTTATCGATTAATAAAAAAATAGAATTTTTATATAACACAATTTCAGCGATACACTCAAAAGATTTATGTAAATATTTGCATAGTTAGGTTGCGTTAGGATTTTTTGTTGTGTAGAGAGTTTGCGTTAAGATTTAGCAAACCCATTAAGTTAGGTATTTGGGATGGTCGTATCAATCATATAAAAAAATTTCGTATAGAAATTGTACCGTACTTCAAAATATTTTCTAAATTTTTTAATAATTTTTTAATTAATATATATATATTATATCTTGATCGATCTTCCAATCGAAACATAGGATCTAAAATAGATCACTCAAAATTGGCGCATTCGTCATATAACTACCTAAAAATGTAAAATAGAACTACCTAAAAATGTAAACGGGACTTTTATTAATTTAATTGGGTTTAAGGAATTTATATAGTGATAATAATTTCTAAAACCCAAAATAATGGTTTAAAAGATTATAAAAAACATTTTAAACTTAATCAATTAGTTTCAACGACCTCTTCTTTATAATATAAAATCACAAAAAAAAATATAACTAAAAAAAAATTCTTTTTATTATTGAGTAAGGACGATGGGGAAAGTGATAATCCCCATCCGGAAAATGATAAAACATACTAAAATGAAAGGCGAAACCTTGCGCTTGCGTTTACCCTTTTTTCAAACAAAAAAGTACCATTAGAATTCAGTAGACAACAGAATTCTTATCTATATCAGAAACGAAAGAAAAATTTGGCTTCAAATTAAAGTAAAACAAATTCAATTTTATATTCGTTTAAATTAAAACATTATGAGACTAATTCTTTTTTATTTATTTTATTTTTAATGTATATTGTTTATATTGTAATTTATCTTATATATTCATATTTATTCTTTTACTATACTATTATGATGTTAATATTAATTCTAATTGATAAATATTATTTATCATTTTTATAACTTATAAATCTTATAAATAAACTATAAACAAAATTATATCACTTTATTAGTTATTAGAACGATTCAGATTATTTATTTGTTACACAAAAAAAACTTTTAGAACTCCCGGTAGAAAGAGATTTCGCTAACGAAAAAGCTTTCAATGCTGCCCTATACCCCTTCCTTTTCCAAATATTTTTACGAATACGTTTTTTTGAAATAGAGGTGCGCTTTTTTGGAACTGCCATTAAAAAGTTATAATAGGTTTTTCGGTTGGATGTGAAAGACATCTATTGTTCAAAATCAATTGTTCTTTACTATTCTCTATCTATTTTTTCTCGAAATTAGACTCCAAAAAAAAAGGGGGGTAAAAATCCCATAAAATATTAATAGATAAGGTACACTATGCCAAATAGATTGAAGTTGATAAAAAAAAAAAAAAAAAAATAATAAAAAAAAAAAAAAAAAAAAGAAAGATTGTCCGTTTCGTTTTCTTTCTATTTTCGTCGTGTTACATTTATACATGTAATAAAAAAATCTAAAAGTTTAATAACCCAACCCTTTTCCCGCTTAATTAAAAAATAAAAAACTTTAATAATTTTTTCTATTATATTAATTAATTTAATATTAATTTAATTGTTCAAGCTCGAAGAAAGAGTCCACAAAATTTTAATTATCAAATGAGACTAGTAGTTAATCTGTTAAAGGATACAAAATACATAATTTAAAGGCATTTTATTTGCCCCCTTTTTTTTCCGTAAAATTAAAGTGTTGGATATCATAGCATTTCCTACAAATAGCTTTTATTGTAATGGAAGACAAACAATTAGTTACAAAACAAATTGGTTAATGATTCTAAATAACCGAATTACAATAACAATAAATAGTTTTAGTTATGGGCTTTATGATTCATATCAAATACTGTTTTTGGTATAATTATTTATCCTTGTTTTATAGATATAAAAAAATTATTGTAATACGTAATAATTAAAATGAAAATTCGAATTTTCATTTTTTATCTTCATAAAATTTTATTTAAAAATTTTAATTTAATATTAAAAATTCAGTATTAATAAAATTAGTATTTATTTTTCACTAGTGACTTATTTATATCATTTGAATTTATATCATTTGACCAATTATAACCTCTTGATTTTAAATATTTGAAGTAGTTTGGAAAGATTCAGAATAATTAAGGCTAGAAAATTCTATTTAAGTTTTATTTTATATATCTTAATTTTTTTTTATTAACCGACCCCAAACGAAATAAGAACCGGTGACTCAGAAACAATTAATTAAGATAATTTTTTTTTTTTTTTTTTTTTTATGGAATATACATATCAATATTCATGGATTATACCTTTCATTCCACTTCCAGTTCCTATCTTAATTGGAACAGGACTTCTACTTTTTCCAACGGCAACAAAAAATCTTCGCCGTATGTGGGCTTTTCCTAGTGTTTTATTATTAAGTATAGTTATGGTTTTTTCAGCCCTTTTTTCTATTCAGCAAATAAATAATAATTCTGTCTATCAATATGTATGGTCTTGGACCATCAATAATGATTTTTCTTTAGAATTTGGCTGCTTGGTTGATCCACTTACTTCTATTATGTCGATATTAATCACTACTGTTGGAATTATGGTTCTTATTTATAGTGACAATTATATGTCTCATGATCAGGGATATTTGAGATTTTTTGCTTATATGAGTTTTTCCAATACTTCAATGTTGGGATTAGTTACTAGTTCTAATTTGATACAAATTTATATTTTTTGGGAATTAGTTGGAGTGTGTTCTTATCTATTAATAGGTTTTTGGTTCACACGACCCAGTGCCGCGAATGCTTGTCAAAAAGCGTTTGTAACTAATCGTGTCGGGGATTTTGGTTTATTATTAGGAATTTTGGGTTTTTATTGGATAACAGGTAGTTTCGAATTTCGGGATTTGTTTGAAATATTCAATAACTTGGTTTATAATAATGAAGTTAATTTTTTATTTGTTACTTTATGCGCCTCCCTATTATTTGCCGGCGCTGTTGCTAAATCCGCCCAATTTCCCCTTCATGTATGGTTACCTGATGCCATGGAAGGGCCTACCCCCATTTCGGCTCTTATACATGCCGCTACTATGGTAGCAGCAGGAATTTTTCTTGTAGCTCGGCTTCTTCCTCTTTTCATAGTTATACCTTACATTCTAAATCTAATAGCTTTGATAGGTATAATAACATTATTTTTAGGAGCCACTTTAGCTCTTGCTCAAAAAGATATTAAGAAAAGCTTAGCTTATTCTACAATGTCTCAATTGGGTTATATGATGTTAGCTCTAGGTATGGGGTCTTATCGAGCTGCTTTATTTCATTTGATTACTCATGCTTATTCGAAGGCATTGTTGTTCTTAGGATCTGGATCAATTATTCATGCGATGGAAGCTATTGTTGGATATTCTCCAGATAAAAGTCAGAATATGGTTCTTATGGGCGGTTTAAGAAAACATGTACCAATTACAAAAACTGCTTTTTTATTGGGTACACTTTCTCTTTCTGGTATTCCACCCCTTGCTTGTTTTTGGTCCAAAGATGAAATTCTTAATGATAGTTGGTTGTATTCACCTATTTTTGCAATAATAGCTTGGTCCACAGCAGGATTAACTGCATT